CATTTATTCATCAGAATAAGAGTTCCCTTTGAAGCCAGAATTGCCTTTCCTTGATATCGAACATAATGCATGAAAGTATCCTTGAGAAAGCATAGGATCTTCTGAAAAGAATTACAACACACTACTATAAGATGCTCTATTTTTACATAGAAATGTGTTCGCTCAAGAAAGACTCCAGAGGATGTTGATCGTAAATAAGAAGATTGTTTACGAATAAATAGGAATAAATATTCGCATTCATATACATAAGAATTATATAGGAACCAAAGGAATTTTTTCTTTATTTTTGAAAAGGCGTAAATGAATTTCTTTGAAGTAACGAGACTATTCAAATTATGATATTCGTGGAAAAGAAATCGCAATAAATGCAAAGAAGGAACATCCTTGATCCAGCATTGAAGTACTTGAACCAAGATTTCCAGATGTATGGGATGAGGTATTAGTAGATCTGACACATAATTCAAATGTAAAAATTTGTCCTCTAAAAAGGGAAATATTGAATGAATAGATCGTAAATTCTGATATTTTAGTATTTTTTTTGCTTCAGAAGATTCAGAAAAAGATACTAATTGCGACGAGAATGGAATTTCCAGAATGACTCCAAAACCTTCTGATACCATTTGAGAAGAAAAATGAGAAGAAAAAAAATTCTTGTACTCCCAAAATTCTTTTTTGTTAGAATCATTAAACGAAGAAATAAAAAAATTCTGTTGATACATTTGAGTAATTAAACGTTTCACAAGTACTAAACTAGATTTATTGTCATAACCAATAATTTCCACGGGTTCGTAAAAAATCAAACTATTGAAGTTATGATCATGAGCAAGTGAGTAAATATACTCCTGAAAGAGTAGCGGATATAGGAAGTTTTGTTGCCGAAATCCAGAAATTTTTCCATTTACGTACATTTATACTGATGAAAACAAAAACAAAAAAGGGAGTCGCTTCTTGTGTTATTGTTATTAAATGATAACATAGTGCAATATGGTCAGAACGGCGTATGTGTATTGTATATTATACGTAGTATATTCTATTATACTATTTATTATATATACATACTGTTATATTTATATTGATTGTGATGTAAATAACGTAATGGTAAAAAGATTATATAGATTATATAAAAGTTAAGAACAAATAAAGAATATATACCCCGGAGACAGAGAGCCCAATCAACAGATCTTTTTTCTTTCCCTTTCTATACAATCGGATTTATTGTTAATATAACTAGAATAACAATAAAAGAAATAAAGAAAATATAAAATAACAAGAAGAAAAATAAGGAAAAGGTATAAAATCTTTTATTTTCGCAACCCGATCGCTCTTTTGACCTTGGAATAAATTTTTTTTATCAGTATACTATTTCTTAGTACACATCTGTCTTAAATTTAAAATAAAGAATAATTAGGATTCAAGAAAAAAAAAGAATCAATGGTCCACTCACAATTAACAAGAGAACCTTTTCCCGCATCAGGCACTAATCTATTTTTAACGTCTAATTAGATCGGGTCTTCATTCAAATTAATTCAAATTAAGAAGATAAGCTCGTTACTTTTTCGTCTTACTCGAATTGGAGCCATAAGGCTCTATCCATTTATTCACTAGACCCAACTAGAATTCTTATGTTATATTATGAGTATTAAATTTTTTTATGATTATTTTATTTATTAAAATTATATTTCATATTTAACGACATGCTCTTTTTTCCATTCATTACCTTTCAGGATCAGTCGCGTTCTTATAAACTCTACCAATAGTCTTGACGAATTCCTTCCTTCATCCAAATGTGTAAAAGATCATAGTCGCACTTAAAAGCCGAGTACTCTACCGTTGAGTTAGCAACCCGGATCTATATGATGTGTAGATATGATCAAAATAAAAATAAAATAAAAATCAATGGAATTGAACTGCACAACTACATCAAAACATGGAACTAGGAAGAAAACCAATCTAAACAACAAAATATCAATAGGATCCGGTTCAAAAAACAAGAGATTAAAAATAGAATTGGCAAATTGACAAACCACTTATCTACGAGATAATTATATCTGTTCGATACGCCATTGTCAATATGAATGGACTTTTTATAAAAAAAAAAAATATGGATCCGGTTCAAAAAACAAGAGATTAAAAATAGAATTGGCAAATTGACAAACCACTTATCTACGAGATAATTATATCTGTTCGATACGCCATTGTCAATATGAATGGACTTTTTATAAAAAAAAAAAATATTAATATTTAATAAATTAAATAAATAAAATAAAATCTAAATATTAGTAATATAATTAATATTAATATTATAAAATATTAATATTAGTAATATAATATAATATATAATATATAATAATAAATATAATATAATTAGAATTAAATAAAATATTGTATTGGATATTATTAGATATTGGATTAGCACAACACAAATGATAAATAAGAGATTTGAGCGTAAAAAATAAGGTAGATATAAAATATAGAAAAAAAAAATATCAGGTTTCCTTAATCAAAAAATAAATAAAAATAAATAAAGGTACAATACAAATACAAGAAGAAAGATTACCCCCCCCCTGTTGGGGGGGGGTTCCACAACAAGAAAAAAAGAAATAAAATAAACTAAATTAAGTAAGAATAAGATTAAGATAGAACAAGAAAAGACCAAACTTTGAATAAAGAATTACACAAGGATAGGTACTAAGGATAGGTACTAGCTTTTTCTATTCATGACTTTTATTCTGATCAAAATAAACTCGAAATTATTTATTTAAAGAGTTCTGCCTTCCTTAAAATATTATGAACAGTTCCTGTGGGTTGAGCACCCTTTTCAAGGAAATATAGAATAGCAGGAACATTTAAATAAGTTTGATTATTTATCGGATCATAAAAACCCACTTTTCGAAGATCTCTTCCTTCTCTTCGGGATCGAACATCAATTGCAACGATTCGATAGATGGCTCATTGGGATAGATGTAGATAAAGGATGCCCCCCCTAGAAACGTATAGGAGGTTTTCGCCTCATACGGCTCAAGAAAAGATGATTCTATAATTCTATTCTATATACTATAATATACTATATATTCTATAATTATACTATTTATACTATATTATATCTTTACAGTATATCTTTACAGAAAAAAAATCTCAGTCGTACTCCTAACTCAAGTTGGATAGTTTTAAAAGAGTTCGAAAGGAAATCTTTCTAATTTATTGAGCTGTCTCTAACTTATTTTTTTGTCTCCTTTAGGATCTATTTTTTTTTTGCTCATTCTGATCCAATTGTTGAGACAAGTGAAAATAGTATTTACTTGTTCCGGAATTCGTTGTCTTTGCTTTACGATTTGTGAAATCTTTGGGTTTAGACATTACTTTGGTGATCCTTACTCCTTTTCAAAAAGGCAGCAACATACCTTTTTTTTATATGGAAAAAAGAACAATCATACGAAAGATTGATTTCTTTGTGATACACTTTTGATCAAAACAGTTTTAAAATTTCGACAAATTTGACTTTTTTTTTTTATTTCAAACTTGTTAAAATTTTAACCTCTCCATTTATATATTCTATTGATGATCTATTTACTAATGATCTATTTACAAAGTTGGTCTAACTTATTGATTATCACTAACCCTAGATTATTCTCCCGATAAATAAATCAATCGTTTTTACTCGAGCTCCACCATATGCTATACCATTAGTCTTTTTATTTACCAACCTAAGGCAAATGAAATTAGGTTCCTAGCAGGACAAACTATGTCGAGACAAGAGCATCTTCATTCCTATAGAAAATGATGGATGGCAAAATCCACAGCCAATCATGTCCTTCAAGTCGCACGTTGCTTTCTACCACATCGTTTCAAACGAAGTTTTACCATAACATCCCTCTCCCTTGATTTTTATTTTGAAGCGTATGCAATTGATTCAATATGAAATCATGAATAGTCATTGGCTGAACCGATATATAATATATCACACTTACCTATCCATAGATAGATAAGTTTTTGTCCGAAAAGGATTTCACTTAAATTAACCCCATATTTTATCATATGAAGAAAATCACATGAAAAAAAAATCTTTTATTTTTACTTTTATTCAAATGAAAAAGAAATCCCCATGAATGGCTAAAGATTTTCAGCTACTTAGAATCATTATTAAATTTCAGAATAAAGGATTGGATCACATTTGTATTTTTACTTTTATTCAAATGAAAAAGAAATCCCCATGAATGGCTAAAGATTTTCAGCTACTTAGAATCATTATTAAATTTCAGAATAAAGGATTGGATCACATTGTATCCAACGTTAAACAGAAAAATTTTTAATTCCTTAATTTGAATTTAAATTCTATTTAAATAGAGAAGAATCCCTCGTTTATGATGAATAACGACCTGGGACGGAAGGATTCGAACCTCCGAGTAACGGGACCAAAACCCGTTGCCTTACCGCTTGGCCACGCCCCATTTTTCTTTTTTTCTAAGAAAACCTAAGCTCAATATTGACTATTCGTCAATAACCAACCAAAATAAATATAGGACATGTTGTCCCTAGGATTCAACACATGTAGATATAGAATAAAAAAGATTCATTGATCATTACATAAAATTCAATTAAGATATTGTATGAAAGTAGAATTCCTTATATTCTAAGTATTTTAATTTAACTTGATTGTAAAATGTAAGGAAGTATTTTTTATTGAGGAGAGGTAAAAGAAAAAGAAGAATTTTTTTTATCTTTTATCCACCTTTTTTATTTTTATCTCATAAAAACAACTCAATCAAATCTGATAATTTATTATCATTTCAATTTCATTTTAAAGAACAAGAAAAAAATGTTTGTTATGTTTAATACTTTTAGTTTAATCTGTATCTGTCTTAATTCTAACCTTTATTCGAGTAGTTTTTTATTCGCCAAATTACCCGAGGCTTATGCCTTTTTCAATCCAATCGTAGACGTTATGCCAGTTATCCCTGTACTCTTTTTTCTCTTAGCCTTTGTTTGGCAAGCTGCCGTAAGTTTTCGATAAAAAATGAATCTCTATTCAATTTATATTCGTGATTTCTTCGATAAAAAAAGATGATATTTTGATTAAAAAAATAAATAAGATCGGATAAGTCTGACATTAGGAACCCTCGATTAAAAAAGCTAAATTCTGGTATTTTATATTGTATATTGATATATTGAATTTAATTTTAAATTTTAATAAGGGAGCGCTGATTTTTGATCAGCTTATTTCTTCCTTTGTTCTAACCTTCTCTTTCTAAGATCCCATACAATATCTAATTATAGATATGACAATATAATGTAAATATATTAATGTATAGCGTGTGTCGTAAAATAGGTGATCTATTTCCTTAAAAAAAAAAATTATATTATTTATCTTGGAGATTATGTAATGTTTACTCTTAAATTCTTCGTTTACACAGTAGTAATTATAATTATAGATATGGCAATAAATTCATTATTATAGATATGGCAATATAATGTAAATATATTAATGTATAGCGTGTGTCGTAAAATAGGTGATCTATTTCCTTAAAAAAAAAAAATTATATTATTTATCTTGGAGATTATGTAATGTTTACTCTTAAATTCTTCGTTTACACAGTAGTAATATTCTTTGTTTCTCTCTTCATCTTCGGATTCTTATCTAATGATCCGGGGCGTAATCCTGGGCGCGAGGAATAAAAAAAGAGATGAGATTCGTTTTTCGTTTTTCATAGGTAAATCTATCAATAAATGGAATAGATACTAGATAAAGAAAGATAAAAATTTCATAAAAATAAAAGAAAATTAATAATAAGAAATTCTTCAAAATTATAAAAATTCAAGTGATCGGGTGGGTCGGAGAGAGGGGGATTCGAACCCCCGGTGCGAAAAATTCGTACAACGGATTAGCAATCCGACGCTTTAGTCCACTCAGCCACCTCTCCCCATTGAAAAATTAAAGTTTATCGTGTGATGTGACACGTGAAGCCAAGATTGAGAAAAATTTGTATTTTCCTTCTTTTTTATTAATTATAAGATTAAGTAATCTAAAAAAAAAAAAGTAATGTAATCATTAATGTAATCATTGTATATAAGAATATAATAAGAATATATAATTGAGAAAAATTTGTATTTTCCTTCTTTTTTATTAATTATAAGATTAAGTAATCTAAAAAAAAAAAAGTAATGTAATCATTAATGTAATCATTGTATATAAGAATATAATAAGAATATATACTTCACTTCTTTCATTTTAAATGAAATTCGAACAATAACAATAGATAAAAATCTAATAACTAAAATATAGAAAAAGTGTAATAAAAACACATAAAAAAATGGATAAAGTGTCAGATATCCACGAATTTGATCAGTAATTAAATTAATTAAATTTTTATAATGAGTCGAAACAGATTTCTACATATAGAAAGAATACTTTATTTCTTATTTCTTTGATTTTGTACAAAGGGTTCGTTTACCCGGCCTGGTTAAGTACTGGCCGGGCCAGTACTTCTTTTGTTCCAACGAACAAAACAATTTTTGTTTTTATATTAAATCAAAATTCTTATCGAAACAAGAAGAGATATTTTAATTCCCATTATTAGTTATTAGAAATAGTGTTAGATTCTAATATATGGATTTATATAGATTATCTTAGAAATTCTCTAAATTATCTATAATCCAGTAAATTATCTTAAATTATATATAATCCAGATTAATATATATTAATATTATTAATATTAATTTATATTTCTTAATATTATTAATATTTATTATCTTAATCTTATTTCTATATACTATATATATTTAGACTATCTATATTTCTATCTATTTCTACTATTATATATATTATATATATATTTTTATTTTATATTTTATTTTTATATTATTTAATATTATTTATATTATATATAATATATACATTAACATTATTATTATTTATATATATATATTTTATATATTAATTATATATATTTATTAATTATATATATTTATTATAATATATTTATTATATATTTATTATAAATATAAAAATTATAAATATAAAATCTAATTTTCTTTTATTTTCTTTCAAGCCCGCGTCAGAACAAAATACATGTCAATGCTGGAATTTTAATGATTCTGATGCTATCTTTATCTTGACTGTGTCTCATTACTTTTTTGTCCAAATAGTGTTGGACAAATGGTCCATTCATATCCAATAATGAATATGTAGCGGGTATAGTTTAGTGGTAAAAGTGTGATTCGTTCTATTAACAACTTCAATAGTTAAGCGGTCTTTCCATTTTTTATTTTTCATATTCAGATCAAAAACTTTATTTCTTAAAAAGATTTAATCCTTTATCCCTCAATATTTTATTTGAGGAAATAAAATACATTCTCACGATTTCTATCCAAAAGTCAATCAGAATTGGAATAAAAAAAATTGGATTATGAAGTCGAGAAGCATAATTTTTTTGATTGGATCAATTCTTTCAATTGAATGAGTATGAATAAAGGGTCTATGGATGATAGTAGAAAACTTTCAAT